ATAGTGAGAGAATCGCACCATTCCAATGGAAATTCAAAAAAGGAGGGGAGAAGGTCAAAAAGTCTTCTTCTTATTAGCAATAGATTATTACTAATAGAAAATCGAAACGGAAAGTATAAATAAAAAGTATAAAGACTATGAAAGTCTAAATACTATGACTAGAACGCGGTACAAGTAAAAAAAAAAAAGAATTCCTCCAAACCGATCCAAAAAGAATATAAACAAAAAAAGCAAAAGGCTTTACACAATTTTTTTGATCATACATCACTTTCAACAAAAATTTTCTTCTTTTGAAGAACTTGATGTTGATAAATCCGTAGATCTAAAAATTCATTTCGGATAATTGAACCTTTTCAAACTGTTTCTTTTTAAGAACCAAAAAGATTTGTGCTAAAATAACAGATGCCAAAAAGAACAAAAGGCCTTGGACACGTAATGGGTCTTGAAGTACTATTTCTGCATCCCCCTGACCAAATCCACCCACATTGGGATTACTTGTTAATGGTTGATCCAGTTTGATGGATTCGCCTTCTGAAATAAGAAGTTCTGGTCCTGGGGGTATAATATCCGTCACTTGACGTCCCTCTGACGCATCCGTTATGATTATTTCGTATCCCCCTTTTTCTTTTCGTATGATTTTGCTTACTATACCTGTTGCTGTAGCATTATAAACCGTATTGTTACTCTTGCTCCCGTCGGGATAAATCTGACCCCTTCCCCGGTTTCCGCCTACATATATGGGATATTTTAAGAAGTGAACGCCCCTCTTAGTAGCAGGGTCCGGAGAAATAATAGGGAAGGTGATTTCGCTATATTTCTGACCAGGAACAGGGCCTATCACAAGAATATTTTTATTAGTCGGGCGATAACTCTGAAAAAAAAGATTACCTATCTTTTCTTTTATCTCGGGCGAAATACGATCGGGAGGGGCTAATTCAAACCCCTCAGGTAAAATAAGAACAGCCCCCACATTCAAGGCACCTTTTTTACCATTGGCAAGCACTTGTTTCAGTTGCATATCATAAGGAATTCGAACAACTGCTTCAAATACAGTATCCGGAAGTACCGCTTGGGGAACCTCAATACTCACGGGCTTATTGGCTAAATGACAATTGGCGCATACAATACGGCCAGTTGCTTCGCGTGGATTTTCATAACCCTGCTGTGCAAAAATGGGATATGCATTTGAAATAGATGCCCGAGTTATTATATATATGATGAGCGATACGGAAATGGAGCGAGTAATCTCTTCTTTTATCCAAGAGAAGGTCTTTCTAGTTTGCATGGTCCAATCGTTGATCCCCAAAATTTCTACAATAAAATTAGGTGGGTTCCTAGTAAAGTTCCCTATCTACCAAGCTGCTATTTACTGAAAAATTTTTACTAAAATCTAGGAGGAATCCGAATTTCTTGGATGTATAGAGAAAAGAAGTGCATAATATAAAAACAGTAAGATTTTGAATGTTTTACTTATGGACAAAATAACAAACATTCCATTTGGATCAGGGGATCCTTTTTCATTTCAATCACTCATTGAATGATAAATCACTACAAGTGACGGAGATATACGATTTAAATAATAGAAGACCCAATATTTAAAAATCGTATCAACAATGACTGGAAGAATGGAAGCAAGGACAGGTAAAATTTGATCATTATGAGTAAATCCAAAATCTTTGTAGACAGAGCCAATCATTAGTTCCCAACCGCGGGTTGAATGGAATCCTATACATAAGTCGCTTAAAAAAAGAATAGAAAGGGCTTTTATTGTGTCATTTAAGTTATATACGAATTCTTGAACCCAGGAATTAAGAATAATAAGTTTTTCTTTACCTAGAATATAATAACCGCTTAGAATAACGAAACAGATTAGATTTGTGGAGAAGCGCAAAATTGTATGGATACGATCCTCATTGTGTATCTTGATCCATTCGATCGTTTCTTTTTGGATTTCGATACGAAACTTCTGTAGATGTGGTTCCGGGTATTCCTTTACCATTTGGTCCAAGAGGAGGAGTTCTTCTAATTCTATGAATTTTGCTAGAATACTCTTTTCTTGAGTATCATTGAAAAAAGTTTCGGATTTACTTGTATTCCACCAATAAATAATCCAAGATTCCAGACTTTTTTTAAATAAAAAAGAGATCCACCAGGGCAAAAATACTATAGATGTAAAATAGAGAATACAGGTAAATGCTTTTTTTTTCATTTTGCATCTGTGAATTTTTAATGAATCGACTTCATTCGTTAACTCTATACGATCTAAAGTCTTATATCAAGCATAAGTTTTATTACAAGGCTTCAAACCTATAAATTTCTAATAGTATAAAAATTAAAAATAAAAAGAGAATATCTTTTTCTCTATATCTTTTTCTCTATATCTTTTTCCAAAATACTTTTTTTGATCTATCAAATGAGTCCCGTTATTTAAATTTGTTTGGTACTCTTTTTCTTAGTGAATTTACGGAATTTAGGGAATTTACATACGCATAAAAAATTTTTTGGATAAGAGGGCAAAAAGGGTTTTGTTTTCGAATTTTTGCGTATATAGAATATAGAATATAAGCCGTTTTTGATTCATTAGTATTCTAAAAGAATTTCAGTTAAATTATGCTATAAGAAAGAGAACTCTTGACTTCGGATTTTGACCTTGACCTTGACCTCCCGCTAAGAAAATTGTTTATTCTTCAGTTCATTTCAAAATACTTGAATTGGTACACGCAAGAAATAGGCCAATTTCGCAGCCTTTTGCTCAATTTCTCGTGGCTCAGCAGTACGAGTCAAAGGAATGGGACCCTGGCCTCTGATTTCCATATAAAGGACGTGCCGAGCATAAATACCCTCTTTAACTTCGATTCTGATCGACTGAATATCTTTCATAAGGAATCGGAGTAAGATGCGACGATTTTTTCCAGGAAATCCCCAACGAAAAATACACACTATCCCTTCTTTTCTATCGAATCGATCATAACCACTACCCACATTCCACGAAATTGTGCACCATAAATAAGAGCTAATAAATAGACCGGCGATCCCATAGAAAGACATTACGATCCCTTGTGGAAAAAAAATGATTTGTTCAGACGGAAATAAAGATATCAAATTTCTGTCAAGATAACTGGAAATTCCAACTAATAAAAACCCCAATGAACCTAAAAAAAGTATAAAGGCCCAGCAGAAATTGCTTTTTTTTCGAGACCCCACTATAAGTTCTATCCATATATGTTCTGATTGCCAACTCATACTAGATCCAGTTGTATTTTATTGGAAGTGGGAGACTTGCCCAAATCAATTTGACTTTCCTTTTTTTCCAAAGGAACTTTTACCAACTCTCAATATTCTTATGTGAATCTTTAGGAAAAATTCCTTAGATCTAGACTTAGATCTAAAATAATAGTAGCTTTCCCATAAAATCTCCTATTTACACACATATAGCCCTATCCATGTGTTCTACATTTAGTTCAGACATACGCCCCAATTTCTTTTCAATTAGCCAATTTACTCATATATCATATTTACGTTTGCACAAGAACCCTTTAACTTTAATTTATGTTTGATATGTTTGAAGAAACCCGCATTTTATACAATATTATACTGAATAGATATCCGTGTTATAATCCAAGTCCAAGTCTCTAAGTCTTGAAAAAAAAATACATGAAATTTATCACATCAGATCTATCAGATTTAAAAAATCTTGTTTTTTTGAACATGAAGAGATAAAGAAACCATTGCAATTGCTGGAAAGACTAAGCCCACTAAAGGCACAAAAATAGGGGGTAAGTTGTTGAGAATTGTCATAGAATGGGCACCTCGATTCAATATTTGTATCTGTTATTTCTTTTTATATTAATCTTTTTACCTATTATTGCTATATTCTATTGTTAGAAAGATAGCTTAGATTTGTTCTAATTCGTATATAATTATACTAATTATATCTAAGTGAGTATATAGAATAAAGTGAATTAAAGTGAAATGCAGAGAGTGTACAATTAACTAAATGCACTTTTTTCCGCACGAAGTGGATATTAATCCACTTGTTTTCTTCTTCTTTTCTTCTATTATTTTTTATCTTTTTCTTGTCTTCTAACTTTAATCTTTAATTTTCGAATTTGACTTTAATAAATCTAATAAAGAGTTTTTTCCGCTTAGAAATTCCCGGCAAATTCGTTATTGGTTATAATCCGAAGGTAAGAAAAGAACACGAAATTCGTTTTATTTAGTTTACATTTACCTTGTCCAGTTGAATTTCGCGGAAGAAAGAATTCGCCCTTTTATTTTTATATTGTTGCTAGAAGGTTCCCTATTTAGGAATTAGGAATATAGAAAGATAATGCAGATAATTTGTTTATCCGCATTATCTTTCTATAATTTCTTCTTATGCCACCCCCAAAAAATCCATTTTAAGATTTTTCCTTTGATTCCGATAACTAAATACTTACTTAATATTTATTTCGCAAAAAAAATTAACGAATTTTGAACTTTATTATTAACTTAGGACTCCGCTGAATTTTTTATTCTTTTTTATTCAAAGGACAAAAATTGTGTAGCTGTAATAACTCATCCAAAACGCCCTTTAACGGATTACGTGGTACTATTGGGTCCAATAAACCATTTTCAAATAAAACTTCGGCTGTTTGTGAACCTTCAGGTACTTCTATATTTAATGTTTGTTCAATTACTCTTTTACCCGCAAATGCAATATAAGCGTCGGGTTCACTAATAATGATATCCCCCAACATACCAAAACTTGCTGTCACCCCACCAGTCGTAGGAGTTGTAAGGATTGATATATAAAATGACTTTTTATTCGATTTATAATCATATAAAGCGGCAGATATTTTAGCCATTTGCATCAAGCTCAAACTTCCTTCGTACATGCGGGCTCCTCCGGAAGCACACACTAGAATAAGGGGTAAAATTTGATTGGTAGCATATTCGATCAAACGAGTGATTTTCTCACCTACTACGCATCCCATACTACCTCCGATAAATCGAAAATCCATCACTCCAATTGCTACGGGAATGCCGTTTATTTGACCTATACCTGTTTGAACAGCTTCGGATAATTCTGTTTCATCTTGACAAGCAAAAATGCGCTCTAGATAAGGTTTATCCTCCACCTCCACCTCTTCTTCTTCGATCTCCAACCATGACCAGTCCTCTTCTTCCTCCGGATCCTCTTTTTTCTTCTTTTTTTGCTCTTGCTCCTCCGGATCCCGCGGATTCCATTCGTCTCTGTCCCACGGATCCCATTCCTCTTCGTCCGATTCCTCTTCGTCCCATTCCTCTTCCTCCAGATCCTCTTCGTCCGGATCCTCTTCGTCCGGATCCGATTCCTCTTTCTCCGATTCCTCCGAATCCGATTCCTCTTTCTCCTCTTTCTCCTCTTTCTCCGATTCCTCTTTCTCCTCTTTCTCCTCCGGATCCGATTCCTCTTTCTCCGATTCCTCCGGATCCGATTCCTCTTTCTCCGATTCCTCCGGATCCTCTTCGTCCGGATCCTCTTCGTCCGGATCCGATTCCTCTTTCCCCGATTCCTCTTTCTCCGATTCCTCCTCCGGATCCGTATTTGGATCTGGATCCGAATACGAATACAAATCCGAATCTAGATCCCACTCGTCTTCCGAGTCTTCCTCGTTTTCATCGTCTTCCGACTCTGGATCCCAATCCCATTCAATGGGATCCAGAACTAACATGTCTTCATCCTCTTTACCCGCTTCATCCATAGGATCCCTAGTGCCTGGATCAATCGAATCCTCTTTACCCGCTTCATCCATAGGATCCCTAGTGCCTGGATCAATCGAATCCTCTTTACCCGCTTCATCCTCTTTACCCGCTTTATCCTCTTTACCCGCTTCATCCATAGGATCCCAAGTGCCTGGATCAATCGAAAGTTCAATTCGCTCCGGGCTATCCATTCTCAAATGACAGCCGCAGTGTTCGCAAATATTCAGTCTTGAGGTAAAAAATAACCTCTTATAATTTATTCCATAACAAGTTTCACATTGAACCCAAAAAGCGCTATAATCTATAGTTTTTCTTTCATTTGTGCTAGGTTCTTCATTTTCACCCTTATGGTCATCGGAATTATCATTCGTGCTAGGTTCTTCATTTTCACCCTTATGGTCATCGGAATTATCATTCGTGCTAGGGTCTTCACTTTCGCCGTTATGAGTATCTGAATTATCATTCGTGCTAGGGTCTTCATTTTCACCCTTATGGTCATCGGAATTATCATTCGTGCTAGTCCCGAACAGACTACCGTTTTGACTCCCGAACAGACTACCATTTTGACTTCCACTGTCATCGGAATTATCATTCCCGAACAGACTAACATTATCCACGAATCGATTGTGAATCCCATTTGGATTTGGTCTGTCGTCGGAATTAGCATCTCTGCTGCTCCACACCCAGATCCGTAATGGACTAGCATTTGCACTACCATTGGTGTCGGCGTCGGAATTATCATTCGTGCTAGGTTCTTCATTTTCACCCTTATGGTCATTTTCACCCTTATGGTCATCGGAATTATCATTCGTGCTAGGGTCTTCACTTTCGCCGTTATGGTTATCGGAACTATGGTTATCGGAATTATGATTTGGGTCAATGCTCCCATTTTTTTGATTTGCACTAGCGCTCGCAATCAAATCGTCAAGAAAATCGTCAATGATACTATCGATAATATTATGGATAACACGTTTCTGATAACCATAATTCAAATAACGAACAAAACAACTGTCTAGCATACTCATAAAAAAGGGATCGTTGGTAATCTCAGAAACTGGATTTTCTGTTTCACTATCGTTTTTTTCACTATCATTTTTATTTTCATTTTCATTTTCCAAAGGATCCGGATCCCTATTACTGCAACAAGGGGTCCATAATATTTTGTTATTCAAATTAGCCATTTCGAATCTCCCTAAAATTTTCTTATTCAAATTAGCCATTTCGAATCTCCCTAAAATTTTCTTATTACATGCTAATTTTCCTAAAACACTTTCCTAAAGTATTTTCCTAATTATTTTCCTAAAGTATTTTCCTAATTATTTTCCTAAAGTATTTTCCTAATTATTTTCCTAAAGTATTTTCCTAATTATTTTCCTAAAGTATTTTCCTAATTATTTTCCTAAAGCATTTTCCTAATTAAGGAACATTTTCTAAATATATATTTTTTTATTGCTATTAAAAATAGCAATTAGCATTATTTAATATTTCAATACCATTTTCAATACCATTATTGAATATTGAAAATTTTTTCAATATTTGCATTTGCTTGTTACAATATGATATGTCACTATGTAAGTAAATAGTAACAAGCGGATGGATAGTTATTCGATTGAATATTTCAATATCTGTCAGATTAAACCCAATGATTCGATTTATTCCTTCGGATTATTATATCTTCACTTCAGTCGTACTGTTCCCTAATGTACTGTTCCCTAATACTATATAGGGAGTATAGGGAACTTTCGTATCGTAATATCATAAAACGATACGTCT